GTTCCCGTAGTTGAGAACAACAATGGCTTTTCAAGCCGTAGTCCTTGGGGCATATCCAAGCGGGAATATATGACTTATTTTGTGATCTTTCTTGGGATTTGTTTTATGTTGGGGGTTTTGGCTGTGGCGTCTAATCCTTCTCCGTATTATGGGGTGGTGGGATTGGTGTTGGCGTCTGTGGTTGGGTGTGGTTGGTTGGTTAATTTAGGTGTTTCTTTTGTTTCTTTAGCATTGTTTATGGTTTATTTGGGGGGTATGTTGGTGGTTTTTGTTTATTCTGTATCTTTGGCAGCGGATCCTTATCCTGAGGCTTGGGGGGATTGACGGGTGGTGGGGTATGGGTTAGGTTTTGTTTTGGTGGTTTGTATGGGGGCGGTTTTAGGAGGGTTTGTTGATTTTTGGAAGGTTGGGGTTATTACTGTTGATGGTGGAGGAGTGTCTTTTGTTCGGTTGGATTTTAGTGGGGTGGCGGTGTTTTATTCATGTGGGTGAGGGTTGTTTTTAGTGGCAGGGTGGGGTTTACTGTTGGTGTTGTTTGTTGTATTGGAGCTTGTGCGTGGGTTGTCTCGGGGAGCGATTCGGGCAGTTTAGGGGTTTCAGAAAGTAGTTTATTTGAAAACATCAGCTTTGGGAGCTGGAGAGAGAGGTTTAAATCCTTTTTCTGAATACTCTAAGAAGGGTGTAGTCTTCAGTTTTTGGTTTACAAGACCAATGTTTTTCATAAACTATTAGAGTATTTAGTGATTAAGTATCTTGTTTTCTAGGGTTGCAGTTATGGGGAAGAGGAATAGTAAGATAGTGAAGTAGGAGAGGGATGCTATTTGGCCAATGATGATGAATGGGTGCTCTACTGGTTGGCTTCCGACTCAAGTTAAGATGAGGAGATTGGCTACTAATAGTCAGAATAGGGTTTGGGAGAGTGGGCGGAAGGTCATAGTTCGTTGTTTAGATTTGTGAAGGAAGGGGATGAGGAGAAGGATAAGTACTGAAGCTGCTAAAGCTAGTACACCTCCGAGTTTGTTTGGGATTGAGCGGAGAATGGCGTAGGCGAATAGGAAATATCATTCTGGTTTAATGTGAGGGGGGGTTACTAGTGGGTTTGCTGGGGTAAAGTTTTCTGGGTCGCCTAAGAGGTTGGGTGAGAATAGGGCTAGTGTGAGGAGGGGGATGAGTATGAGTGTAAGGCCTAAGATGTCTTTGAAGGAGTAGTATGGGTGGAAAGGAATTTTGTCAGAGTTGGATGAGATGCCTAGTGGGTTGTTTGAGCCAGATTCGTGTAAGAATGTTAGATGGATGATAGTGATTCCTGCGATTACGAAGGGGAGTAGGAAGTGTAGGGCGAAGAATCGGGTGAGGGTTGGGTTGTCGACTGAGAATCCCCCTCAGGCTCACTCTACTAGAGTTTGTCCAATGTAGGGGATTGCTGAGAATAGGTTTGTGATGACGGTAGCCCCTCAGAATGATATTTGGCCTCATGGGAGCACATATCCTACGAAGGCAGTTGCTATAAGTGTGAGGAGAAGAATAACTCCTGTGTTTCAAGTCTCTTTGTATAAGTAGGAGCCATAATAGAGGCCACGGCCGATGTGTAAGAAGATGCAGATGAAGAAGAATGAGGCGCCGTTTGCATGGAGATTTCGGATGAGTCAGCCGTATTGTACGTTTCGGCATGTGTGGGCCACGGAGGAGAAGGCGAGGGAAGTGTCTGCAGTGTAGTGTATGGCTAGTAGGAGGCCGGTTAGGATTTGGGTGGTGAGGCATATTGCTAGTAGGGAGCCGAAGTTTCATCAGGCAGAGATGTTTGAGGGGGCGGGGAGGTCGATTAGAGAGTTGTTGATTATTTTTAAAAGGGGGTGTGATTTTCGGATGTTTGGTGCCATTATTTTATTTTTGGGTAAGTAGGATTGTTGCGAGGATTGTGAGGGCGAATGATCCTAGGTAGGATTTGATTAGGCCTGTGTGGAGGGTGGTTGAGGTTTTGCTTATTGTGAGGTGGAGGTTAGCGAGACCTTCGGGGCCTATTTTTTTATATCATGTTATGTCGATTAGGTGGGAAGCAATTTTTTGTCCGGTGTGCAAGAGGATTATAGGGCTGGTTCGGTGTATTAGGGGGTTAAAGTAGCCTAGTGAGGAGGAGAAGTTTGTGAGGGGATTTTGTTTTGGGGAGGTGAAGATGTGTATTGTGTTTGAGAGTTCTAGGGCAAAGATGGCTCCGAGGATTGTGATGGTGATGGCGGCGATTTTTGTAATGGTAGGTATGGTTATTGGGGGTGTTTTTGTAGGGAGAATGAGGGATGAGATAAGTAAGCCTGCTATGATGCTGCCGAAGGCTAGTCGGATAATAGGTAGGATAGCTGAGGGTGTATTTTCGTTGATGGGGGTAATTGTTGGGGATCGGTTAAATCCCGTTTGGACTAGTAGGGTTATACGCAGGCTGTAGGTTGCGGTGAAGGATGTAGCGAGTAGTGTGAGTAGGAGGGCTCAGGTGTTGATGTATGAGGTGTTTAGATTTTCAATGATTAGGTCTTTTGAGTAAAAGCCTGCTAGGAATGGAGTACCTATTAGGGCAAGGTTACCGATGGTTAGGCAGGAGGTGGTTATTGGGAGGGTTTTTTGTAGGGATCCTATTTTGCGGATGTCTTGCTCTCCGTTGAGGCTATGGATGATTAGGCCGGAGCATAGGAATAATATGGCTTTGAAGAATGCGTGGGTTGAGATGTGGAGGAAGGCTAGTTGGGGGAGGTCTAATCCGATTGTGACTATTATGAGGCCTAGCTGACTTGATGTGGAGAAGGCAATAATTTTTTTGATATCATTTTGGGTGAGAGCGCAAATGGCGGCGAATAGTGTTGATAGGGCGCCTAGACATAGGCATGTGGTTAGGGCTGTTTTGTTTGAAGTTAGTATGGGGTGGGTTCGGATGAGTAAAAAGATTCCGGCTACTACTATAGTGCTGGAGTGGAGTAGGGCGGAGACTGGGGTTGGGCCTTCTATAGCTGCGGGGAGTCATGGGTGAAGGCCAAATTGTGCTGATTTTCCTGTAGCGGCTAGGATTAGACCTAGAAGGGGAAGGGTGGGTGTTTGGTTTGGTTGGATTATTTGTTGGATTTCTCAGGTATTTAGTGTTGAAGCTAATCATGCTATACTTAAGATTAGGCCAATGTCTCCGATTCGGTTGTAGATTATAGCTTGGAGTGCGGCTGTGTTGGCTTCGGCTCGTCCTTGTCATCAGCCGATAAGGAGGAATGATATGATTCCAACTCCTTCTCATCCGATGAATAGCAGGAATATGTTGTTTGCGATGGTGAGTGTTAGTATGGCGATGAGGAAGATGAGAAGGAAAGTGAAGAATTTAGTAATGTATGGTTCAGAGGCTATGTATCATGTTGCGAATTCTAGAATGGATCAGGTTACAAATAATGCGATGGGAAGGAATGTTATGGAGTATAGGTCCACTTTTATGGAAATTGGAATTTTGAAATTTTGAATGGGTTGTCATTCTCAGTAGGTGTTGATGCTTTCTATTCCTGAATGGATAAAGATGGTTATTGGGATGAGGCTGGTTAGGAAGGCGGTTTTAATGGTGTTGGAGATAATTTTGGGAGAGTTTTTAAGGTTTAGTAGGAGGGGCAGGATGATTGGGGTAAGGAGGATTAATATAGTTAGTAGGGTGAAGGTATTTAGAAGTAGTACTGTTTCCATTACTTTTACTTGGAGTTGCACCAAGATGAATGGTTCCTAAGACCAGTGGATTGCTTTTATCCTTTAAAAGTTAAGGGGGCCGAGGTTTAAAGCTCGGGTGCAGGAGTTAGCAGTTCTTGCTGGTTTGGTCACCCCCTCGGCGAACAAGGAGGTTTGAACTCCTATTTTTAGAATCACAATCTAATGTTTGGGTTAAACTATGTTTGCATAGAGGGGTTGTTGAGATTAGTTCTGGTTTGAGGATGAGGGTTAGTATGGGAATGATGTGGAGGGCTATGAGGAGGTGTTCTCGTGTGTTTGAGTTTGGGGTTGATGTAATGTGGGTTGGTAAGATTCCTCGTTGGGTGGACAGGAGTATGTACAGAGTGTAGGATGCAGTTAAAAGTGTTGCGATTCCGGTTAGGATGATTGTAGGGGAAGATCAGTTGAATAGGGCAATTATAATTGTTAGTTCTGCTATTAGGTTGGTTGTTGGGGGTAGTGCTATGTTGGTTAAGTTGGCTAGGAGTCATCAGATGGATATTAGTGGTAGGAGGGGTTGTAAACCTCGTGTAAGAATGAGAATGCGGCTATGTGTTCGTTCATAGTTAGTGTTTGCTAGGCAGAATAGTAAGGATGATGTGAGTCCATGGGAGATTATGAGAATTATTGCTCCTGAGAATGATCATTGGGTTTGGATTATGCTGGCAGCGATTACTAAGCCTATGTGGCTTACAGATGAATAGGCGATTAAAGATTTTAGGTCTGTTTGACGGAGGCAGATGGAACTGGTTATTAGGGCGCCTCATAGGGCTAAGGTGAGGAAGGGGTAGTGTAGGTAGTTGGATAAGGGTTCTATTAGTAGGGTAGTCCGTATGATGCCATAACCTCCTAGTTTAAGTAGTAGGGCAGCGAGTAGTATTGAGCCTGCAATTGGTGCTTCTACGTGGGCTTTGGGTAGTCACAGGTGTAGACCATATAGGGGTGCTTTGACTATGAACGCTATTAGGAGTGCTAGGCTGGATAGTAGAGTTGTTCATGAGTTTGGCGGGTTTGGGTGAACAAGTTTAAGAATAGGGAGGTGAAGTGTTCCTACTTTTGATTGAAGGAAGAGGATGGAGATTAGTAGGGGTAGCGAGCTGATTAGGGTGTAGAATAGGAGGTAAATTCCTGCACTGAGTCGTTCGGGTTGGTTTCCTCAACGCGTAATTAAGATTAGGGTGGGGATTAAGGTTGCTTCAAATGAGATATAAAATAACATTAATTCTGTTGCTGAAAAGGCCAAGAGGATGAAAGGTTGAATGATGATTAGGGTTGAGATGAATATTTGTTTTCGTACGTGGGGTTCGTGTTTTAGGTGGCCTTGGCTGGCCATGATTATAAGGGGGAGGAATCAGCAGGAGAGGACTAGTAGGGGGGCTGAGATTTGGTCAGTGCCTGTACAGGAGGTTAAGTTTTTTAGGGGATAGTATGATGGAGTTAGTCAGTGAAGACTAATTAAGGCGATTAGGAGGCTGTGTGTTGTAGCATTGGTTCATATAAATTTTGTTGGAGAGAGGAGGGTTATTGGTAGGAGTATGGTTGTGGGTAGGATGATTTTTAGCATTGTAAGAGGTTTAGATTGTGTAGATGGTCGGAACCGTGTGTTCGAGTTGAGGCTACTAGCATGGCTAGGCCGGTGCCAGCTTCACATGCTGAGAAGGCTAGTATGAGAATGGGTACGAGAGTGAATGATGGGGTTTGGTTTTCAACTGATCAGACTGAGAGTGGGATAAATATGGACAATATTATGCTTTCTAAACATAATAGGGCGGAGATAAGATGGGTTCGGTGAAATGCTAATCCTAGGCTGCTGAATGTGAATGCGGAGTAGAAGCTGAAATGTAGAGGAGACATGAGAAAGTTATAGGTAGAGATCTATAATTTGCTGGGTCGAAACCGGCTGTCTTGGTTAGACTAACTTTCTGTTATTCTGCTCATTCTAGGCCTCCTTGTATTCATTCATAAATGAGGCCTAATGTGAGGAGGGTAATGATAGCAGTAGTTCAGGTGAGGGTCATGATGGGTGATTGTAGTTGAATGGCTCATGGGAGGGGTAGGAGTAGTGCGATTTCTAGGTCGAATAGGAGGAATAGGATAGCTACTGAGGAAGAATCGGATGGAAAATGGTAGTCGAGCTGATCCTAGGGGGTCGAATCCGCATTCATATGGTGATAATTTTTCTGTGTCTGGGGTTATTTGGGCAAGTCAGAAGTTTAAGATAGTTAATGCAGTGCTTAGTGTGAAGGACAGGGATAGTATGAATGTGAGTGTGTTCATTGCTCTTCTCTGGGTTAAAACCAGATTTTAAAGATTGGAAGTCAATTGTAATTAATATACTAGAAGAGCAGGATCCTCATCAGTACATGGACATGTATAGGAAGAGTCAGATGATGTCTACGAAGTGTCAATATCAAGCTGCTGCTTCAAATCCAAAGTGATGGTTCGATGTGAAGTGGAATTTAATTAGTCGAAGGAGGCAAATTGTTAGAAAAGATGATCCGATGATCACGTGTAGTCCGTGGAATCCTGTAGCAACGAAGAAGGTGGAGCCGTAGACGCTGTCTGCAATTGAGAACGAGGCTTCGTGATATTCTATTGCTTGTAGTGCGGTGAAGTAGAATCCTAGGATAATGGTGAGGGTTAGTGCGTGGATAGCTTGTTTTCGGTTTCCTTCTGTAATGCTGTGGTGGGCTCATGTTACAGTGACGCCTGAGGCTAGGAGGATTGCTGTGTTTAGGAGAGGGACTTCTAGGGGATTTAGGGGTTTGATTCCTGTTGGTGGTCATTGTCCTCCCAGTTCTGGTGTGGGGGCTAAGCTTGAGTGGAAGAAGGCTCAGAAGAATCCTAGGAAGAAGAAGGCTTCTGATGTAATGAAAAGGATTATGCCGTATCGTAAACCTTTTTGGACAGTTGGAGTATGGTGACCTTGGAATGTGCTTTCTCGGACTACATCCCGTCATCATTGTAATATAACTAGAAGTATAGAGAGAAGGCCTGCTATTAGTAAGGTGGATGAGTTGTAGTGGAATCACATGATTAGGCCAGAGGTAGTTAGTAATGCTGCGGCTGCGCCGAAGATTGGTCATGGGCTTGGGTCGACTATGTGGTAGGAGTGTGCTTGGTGTGCCATTAGATGTTTTCTTGTAAGTATAAGCTTAAGAGGAGGACAAATACATAGGCTTGGATTATGGCTACTGCCACTTCTAGGATGGTGAGGAGGAATAAGATAAGTGCTGTTAAGGTGGAGATAGATGGTATTATTGGGAGTAGGGCAATTGTAGCTGTAGAGATAAGTTGGATGAGTAGATGGCCAGCTGTGAGGTTTGCTGTAAGGCGTACTCCTAAGGCCAGTGGTCGGATGAGGAGGCTAATTGTTTCGATTATGATTAGGGCTGGGATTAGGAGTGTGGGGGTTCCTTCAGGGAGGAGATGGCCTAGGGAGGCAGAAGGTTGATTTCGTAGGCCGGTTAATAGGGTGGCGAATCATAATGGTAGGGCTAAGGCTATGTTTATTGATAGTTGGGTGGTAGGAGTGAAGGTGTATGGGAGAAGGCCTAGTAGGTTGACAGAAAGGAGTAATAGGATAAGGGAGGTTAGTAGGAGGGCTCATTTATGGCCTGTTTTGTTTAGGGGGTTTATTAGTTGTTTTGTGATTAGGTTAATAAGTCAGAGTTGGATGGTGGAAAGACGGTTATTGACCCACCGATGTCCTGGAGACGGGAGTAGGAGGGTCGGAAGAAGGAGAGATGGAAGGATCAGTGGGATTCCTAGTAGGTAGGGGCTTGAGAATTGGTCGAAGAAGCTTAGGTTCATGGTCAAGTTCAGGGGGTGGGTTTTGTTGCTGTGGGTTTATTTATAGGTTTATTTGGGGATGTGAATGAGAGTAGTTTAGGTTGAATAATGAGTGAGAAGGTAAATCAAGTTAGAAGTATAATGGTGAATCATGGGTTAGGGTTTAGTTGGGGCATATCATTAAGGAGGGGAATCCCTCTCTCTTTAGCTTAAAAGGCTAGTGCTGATTCATAGCTTCTTAATGGTTAGGATGATAGGAGAGAGGATCAGGTTTCAAAGTGTTTGAGGGGAGTAGATTCTACTACGATTGGTATAAAACTGTGATTAGCTCCACAGATTTCTGAGCATTGTCCGTAAAATACTCCTGGTCGAGTGGTAATGAAAGAAGTTTGGTTTAATCGTCCTGGAACTGCATCTGTTTTAACTCCGAGGGTTGGGACGGCTCATGAGTGGAGTACATCGTCAGCGGTAATGATTATTCGGATGGGGGATTCTATTGGGATTACGATACGGTGGTCAACTTCTAGTAGGCGGAAGTGACCTTGGGGAAGGTCTGTTGTGGGGATTATGTAAGAGTCAAATGAAAGGTCTTTGAAGTCCGTGTATTCGTAGGTTCAGTATCATTGATGGCCGATAGCTTTTAGGGTAAGATCAGGTTCGTCAATTTCGTCTATTATGTAAAGGATTTGCAGGGAGGGAAGGGCGAGTAAGACTAAGACGATGGCAGGAAGGATTGTCCAGATAAGTTCGATTTCTTGGGCATCTACAGTATTTGATGATAGTTTGCCTATTAGTATGAGGGTGAGGAGGTATAGTACTAGGCTACAGATTGCTAGTGCTACTATCAGGGCGTGATCGTGAAATTCAACAAGTTCTTCTATAATGGGGGATGAGGCGTCTTGGAATCCTAATTGGGAGTGGTTTGCCATGTGAGGTGTACAGGGTTTGCACCTGTGATTTAGTCTCGACAAGTCTATGTAATTAGTTTACTAACTCCTCATAAGAAAGAAGCATTAAGTGGTTTGATGCGGTTGGCTTGAAACCAGCATGTGAGGGTTCGATTCCTTCCTTTCTTGTACTTGAACAAAGGCTGGTTCTTCGAATGTATGATAAGGGGGAGGGCAGCCATGAATTCACTCGATATTGGTTGAGGTTAGTTCAGGTTGAAGTACTTTTCGTTTTGCTGAGAAAGCTTCTCAGACGATAAATATGAGTATGATTACGGCTGTTATTGAGATTAAGGAGCCAATTGAGGACAGTGTATTTCATAGTGTGTAAGCATCTGGATAGTCTGAGTATCGTCGGGGCATGCCAGCTAGGCCTAGAAAGTGTTGTGGGAAGAAGGTTAGGTTAACTCCTGTGAATATTACTCCGAAGTGGGCTTTAGTTCATGAGGGGTGTAGGGTAAAGCCTGTGAAAAGGGGAAATCAGTGGGTGAATCCTGCCAGAATGGCAAAAACTGCCCCCATTGAGAGGACATAGTGGAAGTGGGCAACTACGTAATAGGTGTCGTGGAGGGCAATATCTAGTGATGAGTTGGCGAGGACGATTCCTGTTAAGCCTCCAATAGTGAATAGGAAGATAAATCCTAGAGCTCATAGCATGGGCGGGTCTCATTTGATTGTCCCTCCATGTAAGGTAGCTAGTCAGCTGAATACTTTGATACCAGTTGGGATAGCGATGATTATGGTAGCTGACGTAAAGTAGGCTCGAGTGTCTACATCTATTCCGACTGTGAATATGTGGTGGGCTCATACAATAAAACCTAAGAATCCGATTGATAGTATTGCTCATACTATTCCTATGTATCCAAATGGTTCTTTTTTTCCTGCATAGTATGCTACTACGTGGGAGATTATTCCGAAGCCTGGGAGAATGAGGATGTAGACTTCTGGGTGGCCAAAGAATCAGAATAAGTGTTGGTATAGGATTGGATCTCCTCCTCCTGCGGGATCGAAGAATGTGGTATTGAGGTTACGATCAGTTAGTAGTATTGTGATTCCAGCGGCTAGGACTGGTAGGGAGAGAAGTAAGAGGATGGCAGTAATGAGGACGGATCATACGAATAGGGGTGTTTGGTATTGTGATAGTGCGGGAGGTTTTATGTTGATAATAGTGGTGATGAAGTTGATAGCTCCTAAGATAGATGACACACCTGCTAGGTGGAGGGAGAAGATGGCCAGGTCTACTGATGCGCCAGCATGGGCGAGGTTGCCAGCTAGAGGTGGGTAGACAGTTCATCCGGTACCAGCTCCAGCTTCTACGGTGGAGGAAGCTAGTAGGAGAAGAAAGGAGGGTGGGAGAAGTCAGAAGCTTATATTGTTCATGCGTGGGAATGCTATGTCCGGGGCACCGATTATAAGGGGAACTAGTCAGTTTCCAAAGCCTCCGATTATGATGGGTATGACTATAAAGAAGATTATAACGAAGGCGTGGGCTGTGACGATTACATTGTAAATTTGATCGTCTCCCAAGAGTGTTCCTGGTTGTCCCAGTTCTGCACGGATTAACAGGCTAAGTGCTGTGCCTACTATGCCTGCTCATGTGCCGAAAATTAGGTAAAGAGTGCCAATGTCTTTGTGGTTGGTTGAGAATAGTCATCGGTTGATGAAGGTCACAGGTAAGATGGCTGAATGTTAAAGCGTTAGGCTGTAGTCCTTTTTACAGAGGTTCAATTCCTCTTCTTATCGGCCTTGTAGTGAAGTTCATAGTGAGTTGCAAGCTCATTGATGTACACTAGAGTGTGCCAGGGTCTTGTAGGCAGAAGCCAATAGGTTATGGCATTTAGCTGTTAACTAGAATTGTATGGGATCGAGGCCCATCTGCCTAGGTAAAGGCTTTAGCTTAATTAAAGTGTCTGGTTTGCGTCCAGAAGATACAGGTTAATATCCTGTTAGTCTTAGTGCAGCAGAAACTAAGAGAGTTCAACTCTTATTTAAGGCTTTGAAGGCCTTTGGTTTTGGCGGCGGCTTAATCCTAAGTTTCTAGAATATGGTGATAATTAGAGGGGATAAGGGTAACAGGGAAGTTGATAGGGTGAATAGGATGGCTGTAGGGGTATTTAGAGTTTTGTTTGTACGTCAGAGTTTTATGTGGTTGGATGAGTTGGGGGGGAGTGTAATTGTTGAGTGGTATGCGAGGCGGAGGTAGAAAAATAGGCCGAGGAGTGATAGTATGGTGATGATTGTGGCTGTTGGAGTTATTTCTTGTTTAGTAAGTTCTTGGATAATGAGTCATTTTGGCATGAAGCCTGTTAGTGGTGGGAGACCTGCTAGGGACAGGAGTGTTAATATAATGGTTGCATTTAATATAGGGGTTTTTGTTCATGAAATGAGTATTGTTGATAATTTTAGGACCTTGATTTGAGCTAGTGATAAGAATACGGTTGTTGTTATTACTATGTAAAGGGTGAAGGTGAGGAGGGTAAGGTGAGGGTTGTAAGTAAGGATGACAATTATTCAGCCTAGGTGAGAGATGGATGAGAAGGCTAGATTTTTTCGTGTTTGTGTTTGGTTTAAGCCTATTCAGCCTCCGATTAGGGCAGAGGAGATTGCTAGGAGGGTAAGTAGGGTGGGGTTGAGGGATTGTGATGTTATGAGGAGAAGGGTGATAGGGGGAAGTTTTATGAGAGTTGAGAGCAGTAGGGCGGTGATTATTGAAGATCCTTGAAGTACTTCTGGAAATCAAAAATGGAATGGAACTAGTCCAAGTTTGATTGCAATTGCTATTGTTAGGATGAGGCATGATGTGGGGTGATTTATTTGTGTGATATCCCACTGGCCGGTGGATCAGGCGTTGGTTATGCTCGAGAATAGGATTAGGGCTGATGCGGTTGATTGGGTGAGGAAATATTTGATGGTTGCTTCAATTGCTCGGGGGTGGTGGGATTTTGAGATGAGGGGGATAATGGCTAGGGTATTGATTTCTAGGCCTGTTCAGGCTAGGATTCAATGGTTGCTGGATATGGTAATGCTGGTTCCCATTGCTAGACTTATGGAGGAGATTAGTTTTGCGTGTGGGTTCATTAGTAGGGGAAGGAGTTGGACCATCATTTTCGGGGTATGGGCCCGATAGCTTGGTTAGCTGACCCTACTAGAAAATAATATAAAGGGAGTATGAAGAGTTTTGATCTCTTCTGTGTAGGTTCGATTCCTACTTTTCTAAGTTTGAAGGAAGCGAGAGGGTTGTTATACCTCTATGTTCACTTTATCATAGTGATCCTTTTTGTTCAGGCACGCTGCCTTAGATTGGGGGTAGGCCAGCATAGCTGATTGGTATGCTGGTGTGTCAAAGGCATAAGGCTAGGGTTAAGGGTAGGAAATTTTTTCATAGGAGGTGTATTAGTTGGTCGTAGCGGAATCGTGGGTAGGAAGCTCGAATTCATAGGAATGTGGATGAGAGTAGGAGGACCTTTGTGGCTAATGTGGTGGAGAATAGTTCTGGTGGAAGGTTTAGGAAGCTTGGGTTAAGGAATAGGACGGTTGTCAGTGTGTTTATTAGTATAATGTTGGCGTATTCGGCTAAGAAGAATAGGGCGAAAGGTCCAGCGGCGTATTCGACATTAAATCCAGAGACGAGTTCAGATTCTCCTTCTGTGAGGTCGAATGGAGCACGATTAGTTTCAGCAAGGGTGGAGATATATCATATTATTGCTAGGGGTCATGAGGGGAAAATGAGGTAGATGGGTTCTTGAGTGGTGGCTAGGGTGCTTAGGGTATAGCTCCCACTTAGTATGATTGTGGCAAGTAGAATAATGGCGAGGGTGACTTCATATGAGATTGTTTGGGCAACAGCTCGGAGGGCTCCGATTAAGGCATATTTAGAGTTTGAGGCTCATCCGGATCAAAGAAGGGAGTAGACAGTTAGGCTTGACATAGCTAGGAGGAATAGCAGACCTAGATTTAAGTCTGTGAGGGGGAAGGGTAGTGGAAGGGGGGTTCAGATGGTGAGGGCTAGAAGTAGGGCTAGAATGGGGGTTGTGATGAAGAGGAAGGGAGAGGAAGTGGATGGGCGGATAGGCTCTTTGGTAAATAATTTTACTCCGTCTGCAACGGGTTGGAGTAGACCAAAAGGGCCCACGATGTTTGGGCCCTTTCGGGCCTGTATGTAGCTGAGGATTTTTCGTTCTACGAGTGTTAGGAAGGCCACGGCAATTAGGATTGGGAGAACATATGATAAGGTTATGATTAGGAGGTTTGTTAGGGTAGGCAGGGTCATGTGGGAAAGAGCTAGGGAGAGGATTTGAACCTCTGGATAAAGGGCTTAAGCCTTTTGCATTTGCCGAGCTCTGCCACGCTAGCTGTTATCCTTTTCTAGGAGTTAGGTGTGATGTGTTAGGCTTTTGGCAATTGAGTTGAGTTCATTGCTTATAGGGCTGGGGTGTGCTTTGAGGTATTGACCCCACTTCTCCGGTCCTTTCGTACTAGGAGGAGTCAGTTCATAGATAGAAACCGACCTGGATTGCTCCGGTCTGAACTCAGATCACGTAGGACTGTTAATCGTTGAACAAACGAACCCTTAATAGCGGCTGCACCATTAGGTTGTCCTGATCCAACATCGAGGTCGTAAACCTCCTTGTCGATATGGGCTCTTGGAGGAGATTGCGCTGTTATCCCTGGGGTAGCTTGGTTCATTGATCAATTGTATTGGGTCTAAATTACTATTAGTACTTTGATGGGTTGGTCTTGGTGAAGAGTTGTGGTCTATAGGTTTGGAGGATTTGTTTTTCTCCAAGGTCGCCCCAACCGAAAAATGTCGACCAAAGGGGTTGTGTAGGTGGGTCCAGTGGATAGTGTTGGTTGAAGGGGTGGTCGTTATTTTTAAGTTCCACAGGGTCTTCTCGTCTTATGGGCACATTCTCGTTTTTGCACGGGAATACTAATTTCACTGATTGCCTGCAGGAGACAGTTAAGACCTCGTTTGGCCATTCATACAAGTCTCAATTTATGGGACAATTGATTGCGCTACCTTTGCACGGTTAGGATACCGCGGCCGTTGAACTTTAAGGGTCACTGGGCAGGCATCACCTTCAATACTTGTTGTTTGCTGAAGGCTATGTTTTTGGTAAACAGTCGGGTCTTTGGTTTGCCGAGTTCCTTTTGCAGGTTTTAATCATCTGTATGGGCGTTCCTGAGTTGGCTTAACAGGTTGGGTTGAATACATGTTCTTGTTAAAGTTGGGGTATAAGTTGGGTTTTGTTAATAATGTGTTGATGTAAGTTTACGCTGTGAGGAAGGCTCCGAGTTACTCATTTTAGCATTAATTCTCCTATTGTCATAGGTTGACCTGCTTGGGGTGAGGGAGTCAAATGGGGTTGTAGATTTTTAGTGGTGGAGCTTTGACGCACTCTTTTGTTGGTGGCTGCTTTAAGGCCCACTATAGGGAAGGGGAAGATTATTATCCGCTGGGGGAGGTTGTATTCTTTTTCGAGGGGGCTGTACCCCCATCGAGTTGCTCTTAACCTTAACATGTATGGGTTGGGTAGTTGTCCTTAGGGGATGGGTTAAGGGGGAACTTAGATTCATTTGGCAGGTAACCAGCTATCACCCAGCTCGGTTGGCTTTTCACCTCTACCAACAAGTCGTCCCACTCTTTTGCAACAGAGATGGGTTCGCTCAATTTTAGCTGCTTGCAGGTAGCTCGCTTGGGTTTCGGGGGGGCAAACTTTAGTTCGCTTTGCTTGGTTGTTCTTGCTAAATCATGATGCAAGAGGTACAAGGGTTAGTCTTTACTGTCTTTTGCTTGCAGTTTTCATTGTTATTTCATCTTTCCCTTACGGTACGGTTGGTCTCTATTGCGCCAGAGGTCTTTTCTATCGCCTATACTGGGGGAGAGGTATAATGTTTTGGTTTGAGTGTGGTAGTGGATTTTTGGTAATAGTGGGGAGTATGGGTAGTTGGGCTAGAGAGAGGGCAAGAGTCAAGGCGACCTCGTTTATGAAGGTATCTTTCAGGTGTAAGCTGAATGCTTTAGAGTTTATAGCTACGTCTTGGTTGTCTAAGCGCACCTTCCGGTACGCTTACCTTGTTACGACTTGCCTCGTCTTTGGCTTGGGGTGGGTTATTATTTATTGGTGTTGATGGCCTATGAAGAGGGTGACGGGCGGTATGTACGTGCCCCAGGGCCGTCTTAAAGTGGGCTTAATAAGAGTATGGTCCTACTTTACTGCTAAATCCTCCTTCCAAGGGCGGGTTTCACGCTCTTTTTCGTTTGTTCTATGTTAGAAAATGTAGCCCATTTCTTCCACCCCATAGGCTATACCTTGACCTGTCTTGTTAGCGGGGGCTATTGAGCTCACTGTTGGTCTTTCATTTTAGGTGGGCTGGCGACGGCGGTATGTAGGCTGTGTTGGCAAGGGGTGGTTGGGTGGATCGTGGATTATCGGTTATAGAACAGGCTCCTCTAGGTGGGTTTGGGGCACCGCCAAGTCCTTAGAGTTTTAAGCGTTTGTGCTCGTAGTTCTCAGGCGGATACATGGGTGTGTGAGTATCTAGATTTAGGGCTAGGCATAGTGGGGTATCTAATCCCAGTTTGTGTCCTGGCTTTCGTGGGTTTAAATTATTCGTAAGGCTAAGATAGTTTGGGTGGGCTTAAGTAGATCTTGGGCTTATGACAGCTTGGTTGCATTTCGATCTTAGTTGGTGTTGATAACATGTGACCACTCTTTACGCCGGGTGGCTATTGATTTGGGTTTCTTGTATGACCGCGGTGGCTGGCACAAGATTTACCAACCCTGGGGTTGCCATGGCTAAGTCAAGTTTACACTTATTGCTTAAGGTTAATTACTGCTGAATACCCGTGGGGGTGTGGCTTAAAGCAAGGCGTCTTGGGCTACGCTTGGGTGTGCCTGATACCCGCTCCTTTTACTTGTGGAAGACACTGGGGCATTTTCACTGGAATGCGGATACTTGCATGTATATGTCTGGCAAAAACCAATAGTAAGGTTAGGACTAAGTCTTTTGCCCACAGGTATTGTAGGTACCGTCTTGGCATCTTCAGTGCCATGCTTTGGGTTAAGCTATGGGGGCAGGAGAATCGGGCCATGTGTTAGTTATCAATATAAATAATGTTTGTTCCTGGAGTTTGTTCAATGTAATTTTTGATTTTTTAAAAAGTAAGTTCGGTAGTGGAGTTTCTCTAATAAAAATGGTAAAAACAATAATGTATGTATACACACACGGAATGGTTTTATGGTTTAGGGGTTTTTATGCGGTAGGTTTGATGTAATTTAGTTTTTTAAAAATTGTTTTTAAAAAATAAAAAAAAAAATAAAAAAAAACAAAGAAAAATTTGTGGTGAATTTCCTAGTTTTGTGGATAAAATAGAGGAAGTGGAAATCTGTAAAAATATGTCCGACAAGCATTCACTAAATAGCACCATTTACCGGGGGGGGTGGAAGGGCCATAACCAAATGCGATCCAAAGTGCATCAGTGTCAAGATGATTCCCCATACACGCAAACCGTCTCATCGAGGGACACGAGAGGACTAGGATAGGACGCAACGCAGGAGTAGTCCAGGCTTCACTTGAATAGCACTCCGCACCCGCACTGTGAAGGGCAACCTGTGAAGAAGCCCCAGAAAAAAGAGGAACCAACAGCAATGAAAGAAAAGGGATGCCGCGATCACGGACTAAGAAGGGGTAGAATAACGCACAGATGACTTCGTGAAAAGTGAGGAAATCAGGAGTTAAACACGGGGATGTTCCTGACCGAGGAACCAGAGGCGCAAAAGAGCAAGAAGGGCGAGGGGTGTAGGGGGAAAGAATGGGCCTGAAGCTAGTCATGGAGTACATTACAGGCAGGGGTTGCTGATCTCTCGTGAGGTGTACGGTCAATAAATCCATCTGGTACGACGAGCATAGCCAAATGAACTAAAACATAAGGATTGGAGTGTATGTCCTGTAACCATTCATATCATGGTCGCTTGTAAGTTCTGGGGCCAAGTTATGGTAGTCTGAGCTATTTGGGTGTTTGGAGCATTGCATGAGTGTACATTGGGAGAAATGGGGATAAGATAGTATGTCCGTTTACATATAATGGGCTTAGTACGTATATAATATATAGTACCGGTACCATAGTATATGTGGTATATAAATGTATGCACGATTATGCATAGTATACCCCCCCTGGGGGGGAAGGGGGGGGTACATTCAATAGGGGAGTTAGGTTAAAAAAAGTTGTT